CAACTGTTCAAATAAAGTTTGTCTCTTGAAGAAGTAAATGAGTTATATTGAGTTCTATTCTATTAGAATAGAAATATTTTGAATATTTCTAATTGTTAAATGTAATTTAATATTGTTTAATGTATTTATATATATATATAATATATGTTATCATATGTCTCTTTTTATTCCTTACTTGACAACAGTAAGAAATTAAGTAATAAACTGAGAAAAAGAAAAAAAGAATAATCAATGGAATAAAAGAAGAAATGTCCCGGCCAGTACTTAAGCGGATCAGGCCGGGAGAATAAACCTTTCGTATAAAATCAAAGAACTAAGATATTCTTTCTATTGAGGAGATTCGTTTTGAGTCATTATCTATATTGAATTCCTGATCAATTGCTTTTTTCTATCTTTTTCTTATTTTTCTTATACATATTTTATTATACATAATATATTTATACTATAATAAATATATACCTCTTAGTATAAATATATACCTTTAGTTTTATTTTATTTAAATTATTTTATCTAAATATTAAATACTTTGTTTAAGTTTAAATTTTAATAACTATTTCAAAAATTTCTATTATTTATTAGAATATTTCTAATTTCTATTTTAATAATATAATAATATTTTTATTTATTAAAATAGAATAATAAAATAAATAATAATAATAAAGTTAAATAAGATTAAATAAATAAAAATAAAATGAAAAAAGAAAATAAAGAGAAGAAGGTGGATTTTTATCAATCTTTATTTCACGTGTTACATCACATAACAAATTTTCAATTTGGAATTAGGAGAGATGGCTGAGTGGACTAAAGCGGCGGATTGCTAATCCGTTGTACGAATTATTTGTACCGAGGGTTCGAATCCCTCTCTTTCCGCTTTCTCTGATCACTTTCGAATTCGAAAAGATTCTCATCCCTTTATTTTATCATAGTTAAATCTATGAAACAAATAAGATTATTAAGAATTAATTTTGAAAAAGCAAAAAAAACTAGAAATTTTTTATTCCTCACGTCCAGGATTGCGTCCTGGATCATTAGATAAGAATCCAAAGATAAAAAGGGAAACAAAGAATATCACTACTGTGTAAACAAAGAGTTTGAGAGTAAGCATTACACAATCTCCAAGATCATTTTTTTTTTTTGAAAAAGGGGAATAGATTGCCTATTTTTTACCACATATACCATTTTTTTGTTTTGACACCCCAAAAAATTAAAAATAAAATGAAGTCTTTTCTTGAAAAGTCATTTTATTTTAACGAATTTATTTGTAATAAGATTTTGATTCATTCGTTACCCGAAATTTCTTGTCATATCAATAATTAGGTATTGTGGAGTACCTAATAGTCCATACTCACTGGAAGGTCAGAACGGGGAAAAGGCTGATCCAAATTCATCGCTGCGGTTATTCATTCAATATACAAGAATTTCGATTTTGGAATCGAGGGTTCGTAATGTAAGACTTATCTGATCTTATCAATTTTTAGAATTTTTTTATCGAATACATCATCAATTTAGCAGAGTATTAAAGATTTCATCGAAAACTTACAGCGGCTTGCCAAACAAAGGCTAAGAGAAAAAAGAGTACAGGTATGACAGGCATAACATCTACAATTGGATTGAAAATGGCATAAGCTTCGGGCAATTTGGCGAAGAAAAAACTACTCGAATAAAGGACAGAATTAAGACAGATACCGATTAAACTAAAGATATTAAGCATAACAAGCATTTTGTTCTTGTGGATTAGATAATTTTGAGTTATTTTTATAAGGGAAAAATGAAAAAGGCAGATCAAGAAATCCTTCTTTTTCTTCGGTTCGGACTTTCCCAAATAAACCCCCCCATTATCATTCTAAAATGAGAATATAAGGAATTCAACTTTCATACAATATCTTAATTGAATTCTATGTAATGATCAATGAATTTTTTTGATTCTATATCTACATGTCTTGAATCCTAGCAACAAAATATTCCATATGTTTTTGTGTATTTGGGTTGGGATTGACGAATAACCAATACCAATATTAGTGTTGATTAATATCGAATAGAAATCAAAATGGGGCGTGGCCAAGTGGTAAGGCAGCGGGTTTTGGTCCCGTTATTCGGAGGTTCGAATCCTTCCGTCCCAGATCGTTTTTCATGAAACGAAAGATGGGATCACACTGCATTCCACATGAAACAATAATTTGTTAAAGGGAAAAATCTTTTCTTATTAATTTTCAGAATGGTTCTAAGAATCATATCTGAGAATTCGTTTGGTTTCTCACAAACGGAATCAAGTGTCAAATGTGGGTAAAATTGAATATCTTTATTTTCATTCAATTCATATGATAGAATATGGGGTTAAATTAAATAAATTCGATCCTTGCTGACCCTTATCCGGATAAATACTTATTTATCCGTAGATAGAAATATTATATACCGGTTGAACCATAGAAATATTATATACCGGTTGAACCAATGACTATTCATGATTTTATATTGAATCAATTCCATACCGCTTTGAAATTTCAATTAGAGGAATGTTATGGTAAAACTTCGTTTGAAACGATGTGGTAGAAAGCAACGTGCGACTTGAAGGACATGGTCGGCTGTGGATTTTTACATCCGCCATCTTCTATAATAATGAAGATGCTCTTGGCTCGACATAGTTTGTTCTGTTCTGCCCGGAACCTAATTTGTGTTGGGTTATAAGTAAATAGTACATGATGAAGCTCGAGAAGAAGGGATTGATTCATTTTTCAAGGGAAAGAATCTAGGGTTAGTGAAAATCAATAAGTTAGACCAACTCTGTAAGTATATCCTCACTATATATAAATTCTAAATCGAAAGGTTCAAATTCAGAACAAGTTTGAAAAGTCAAATTTTTCGAAATTGGTAAAACTATTTCGATGAAAAGTGTATCACAAGGGAATCAATCATTCGTATTCTATTTATATAGAAAGAAATAACAAAAAAAGGTATGTTGCTGCCATTTTGAAAGGAATAAGGATCCCCGAGGTAATGTCTAAACCCAATGATTTCACAAAGCAAGGATAAAGGATTCCGAAACAAGGAAACACTATTTTCAATTGTCTCAACAATTGGATCAGACTGAGGAATAAAAATAGATTCGAAATGAGACAAACAAAAGAGTTTAGAGACGGCTCAATAAATGTCTAAGGATTTTCTTGTCAGAATTACCCAACTTGAGTTATGAGTATGAATGAGATTTCTTCCCTTTTCTGTAAGGAAGAAGAAAAAAGTACTCCATTCAAATCATAGTAAAATTCATGATTTTATGGATCCACTTGCTATTATATACAGAAATTAGAATCATTTTTCTCGAGCCGTATGAGGAAAAAACCTCCTATACGTTTCTAGGGGGGGCATTGTTTATTTACATCTATCCCAATGAGCCATCTATCGAATCGTTGCAATTGATGTTCGATTCCGAAGAGAAGGAAGAGATCTTCGAAAAGTAGGTTTTTACGATCCGATAAAGAATCAAACTTATTTAAATGTTCCTGCTATTCTATATTTCCTTGAAAAAGGTGCTCAACCTACAGGAACTGTTTATGATATTTTAAGGAAGGCAGAATTCTTTAAAGAAAGAACTTCGAGTTAATTAAAGGAAAAAACAAAATTATTAAATAAATAAAATAAAGTAGGGAAAGGTAACTAGTATCTATCCTTGTGTAATTATTTCTATTTACACACCATTTTACTTTTTCTTGCTTTATTCATATTTTGGTGGGGGAATTGAATTTAACAACAAACAAGGGGTTAAGCTTGCTTATCGTACTTTTATTGATTGAATAAACCGGGGATTTTTTATTTACCTTTTCCTTAATTTTTTCCATTCCAATTTCTTAGTTGTGCCAATCCAACACAAGTCTTTATTTTATTTACTTGATTTACTTTCTCAACATTGCTTTTATATTGACAATGGTGTATCGAACAAATATAATTCGATCGTAGATAAATAGGGCTGTTTATCCCCACCCCATATTGGTTTTTTTGTTTCCTTCACTCAAATGAGGGGTTTGCCTTGCTGCATTTATTCTCATACAAGATGTATTTTCTTAGGGAAAATAAAAAAAGAATTTGATAAAAAATGGGTGGTCTGTCATAATTTTTACATTTTGATTAGGAATATTTTTAATCCGATCTGCTAATTTTGGTATTTTGTGTTTCTAATTGATCATAAAATCTTTCTTTTCGATGTGTTGCTAGTTCAATGTTTTGATAGGGTCGTGCAGTGCAATTCAATTGATTTTTATATTTCGATCATATCTACATATCCTATTTATCCGGGTTGCTAACTCAACGGTAGAGTACTCGGCTTTTAAGTGCGACTATGATCTTTTACACATTTGGATGAAGCAACGAATTCGTCCAGACTATTGGTATAGTCTATAAGACCACGACTGATCCTCAAGGGTAATGAATGGAAAAAACAGCATGTCGTAATAAAATCAATTTATTATTTTATTAGATTTTCGATTTTATTAATTTATTTAATTTGAAATGAAAGTCAAAGTTAAAGTAGAACTTTGAGTTTATCCTTATCGGATCGTTACAGTTCCAAAAGATTGTTTTGATTTTTGGAAGGGGACAAAAGAAATTCACATTTACAGTTGGGTCTAGTGAATAAATGGATAGAGCTCTATGGCTCCAATTCTGGTAAAATAAAAAGCAACGAGCTTATGTTCTTAATTGGAATGATTACCCGATCTAATTAGACGTTAAAAATGAATTAGTGCCTAATGCGGGAAAGAGTGGGTTCTTCTGTGAGTGAACCATTGATTTTTTCTTTTTTTTTTCAGAATCCTAATTATTCTTTATTATGGATTGTAGACGGATGTGTAGAAGAAACAGTATATTGATAAAGAGAATTTATTCCAAAGTCAAAAGAGCAATTGGGTTGCAAAAATAAAGGATTTTTTCTCCTGTTGTAATTATAACGAACATAAACCAATTGGATAGAAAAGGAAGGTAAAAAGATCTGTTGATTGGACTCCCTCTTT